CCCCTGGGTTCCTTTTATTGGAACTATGTTTTTATTTATTTTTGTTTCTAATTGGTCAGGAGCTCTTTTACCTTGGAAAATCATAGAATTACCTCAGGGAGAGTTAGCCGCACCTACGAATGATATAAATACTACGGTTGCTTTAGCTTTACTCACGTCAGTGTCATATTTCTATGCAGGTCTTAACAAAAAGGGATTAAGTTATTTCGGGAAATATATTCAACCAACCCCGATTCTTTTACCCATTAACATCTTAGAAGATTTCACCAAGCCATTATCACTTAGTTTTCGACTTTTCGGAAATATCTTAGCGGATGAATTAGTAGTTGTTGTTCTTGTTTCTTTAGTACCTTCAGTAGTTCCTATCCCTGTCATGTTCCTTGGATTATTTACAAGTGGTATTCAAGCTCTTATTTTTGCAACTTTAGCCGCGGCTTATATAGGTGAATCTATGGAGGGCCATCATTGAAATAGTCTTTTTTTAGCTTAGTACAAAGCAATGTATGTGCAGCTAAAGGTTATTTACTGAAGGAATAGAAATATACAATACTCTATATACGATAGAAAGCAATAGGAACAAAAAATCTAAAATTACGATACTTAGGGAGTTATAAAAAAAGGAAAGAGATCTTTGAGATCTTTTTCCTAAAATTATCCTTTCATCCACTTAACATGCTACCTTTTCGACGAATATTGGCCTTCTATATTTATTATATTGGTCGGTCAGCCAGTCTTCTTATTCAAATTCTGATTTGAATTAAGATATTTGTTTACAACGTGTGGTTAAATAAAAAACAGTAGAAAGGATTCGACTTTACAGTTGGTTTTATTCAACAATTGACCAAAAAAAATTTTAAATTGCACGAACTTAGATCAACCAAATAATTTCTGTGCAATAATTCGCGCTAATCAATTTCGTTAGTCCATTTAGAATGTATTCGGGTGGACTAATGATAAATAAATACGAATATAGCAGAAAGGGGGGGATTCCTAAAAAACGAATGGGTTCGAGAACCCAATTGAATCTAATGGTTTACGTTATGGAAGAAAGACATGTATATGTGATATTAGATATTGACTAGTTATATATGAACTAAAGATATATTTTATTTTACCCATTATCGCGTGTGGGTTCAAATAGAAGTTTTCTCATATCGTTGTGGCTGTGAATTCGCTGAATAAAGAGATGAAATCAAAAAAATATGAAAGACTTGAAATAAGAGTTCGGAATCACGAAATGGAAGAACGAAAGTGCTATGAATTCACAAAAACCCTGCGGGATAGAAACGAAAAACTAGATATCGAAGTAGGTCGGATTATTCAATAATATTCTTACTTAAATTCGAAGTTCTTAGTTACTTGATGTATCGATGGAATAATTAAGTCATAATTCATTAGCCGATTGTATCATTAACCATTTCTTTTTGTTGGTACGAGGGACTTATCATGAATCCACTGATTTCTGCTGCTTCCGTTATTGCTGCTGGATTGGCTGTAGGGCTTGCTTCTATTGGACCTGGAATTGGTCAAGGGACTGCTGCGGGTCAAGCCGTAGAGGGTATCGCGAGACAGCCCGAGGCAGAGGGAAAAATACGAGGTACTCTATTGCTTAGTCTAGCTTTTATGGAAGCTTTAACGATTTATGGATTGGTTGTAGCATTAGCGCTTTTATTTGCAAATCCTTTTGTTTAATCTTAGAAAAATACATATTTTTCCTATTTTATTGCCTTGGACTTGTCGTTTGCTTTTTCAAATTAGACCAAGACTTCCCTCCTACAATTCCTTATTCGTTGAGAAAATAAACTACGGGAAGGGCTGATTTGCAGATGAGGCATTAGCATACCGACTCTCTTTCATCCTTCCCGCCCGTAGTCAAGAGAAACTCTTTTTTGAGGTGTTGCAAGAACTAAGGAGTAGTTTATACTTTATAACATAATTCGAGTATTTTTTGACTCTATTTCAAAAAAAATAATAAATAAACAAAGTGATAGAAAAAGAACTCTGGTCGATTTTTTAGTCAAGGGGAGATTATATGAAAAATGTAACCGATTCTTTCGTTTCTTTGGGCCACTGGTCATCTGCCGGGAGTTTCGGATTTAATACCGATATTTTAGCAACAAATCCAATAAATCTAAGTGTAGTTATTGGTGTATTGATCTTTTTTGGAAAGGGAGTGTGTGTGAGTTGTTTATTTCAAGAATAGGCTGGATCCAACCAGCTGTACCCCTTTTTTCGTTATAACTGGGAAAGGGAAGTGCATGATCTCGCGAATTACTTCTTAATAAATTATATGTAAGAACCATAACATTTCGTGATTCATTGGCAAATATACTTTGATTCTCTAGCAACCAAAAACGAGGGTCTGTTAAGATGGTTAAAGCAAACCGTTTGAAGTCTAGGCGCAGCATAGTACTCTTTCTACCACTATGTTAATATAGAGGTGGTTTAAAAATAAAAATGAATCTTTTATCAATATAGAACACTCATCTCGATAAAATGA